ATCTTAAACCTTTTGAGAAAAGAAAAAGAGGATAAATACTATGCTTGGGGAATAAAAGAGGGTTTGTTGGGGATAGAGGGACTTGAACCCTCACAACTTATAAAGTCGACGGATTTTCCTTTTACTAGAAATTTCATTGTTGTCAGTATTGACATGTAGAATGGGACTCTCTCTTTATCCTCGTCCGATTAATCCACTTTTTAAAAGATCTCAAAAACAATGAATTGAAGGGTTTGATTACTCAATGTTCGACTAGAATTGATTCCGAATAATTCTAAAAATTCTAAAAAAATTATTTAATTTTATTTCAAAATTATTCTGAATTTCAGAAAATAAAAATAAATAAAGAACCTATATTATGATATAGGATTCTGTGATTAATCGTTTGGTTTGCTATGTCAGTATCTATACGTGTGTATTAGAGGTATACAGCCCTTCTTTCTCTAATTTAGAGGGAGTTTCACTACCAACACAACGTAATTACCTCGATTCGTTAGAACAGCTTCCATTGAGTCTCTGCACCTATCCTTTTTCTAGTTTGAGAACCGCTTGTTTTTCAAAAGTGGGATTTGGCTCAGGATTGCCCATTTTTAATTCCAGGGTTTCTCTGAATTTGGAAGTTACCACTTAGCAGGTTTCCATACCAAGGCTCAATACAATCAAGTCCGTAGCGTCTACCGATTTCGCCATATCCCCATTTTATTTTCCTTTTCTTTGAAACTAGGATTCCGTTTTGAATCATCGAATTCTTTATTCGACGTAGTCTAGCAGCTCGTCTCTATTTGATAGACCCCACTTATTGCAATTCAGAATTGCATTGATTCTATCGTTGATATATTTCCAATTCAATCGGAATCAATATATTCAAAAGTTTTTCTCTCCCCCTCTTTTTTATAGTATTCAAAAATCATACTATAACGCTTGATATTCTTTCTTTTTTTTTTTTTAATCAGAATTAGAAATTTCATTTGCTATGATTCTATCTTCTCCTTAGTGAAATATTAATCCTTAAATTATTAACAAATAAAAAAAGTTCAATAAAATCTATAATCCTATTTAAGAATATCATTTAGTTTAGCGTATCAAGCTAAGTTTATCTTTAATAAATTCAAGTTTTTTTTCTAATTCTAAGTAGAACTTCAAATATTGAACTAGTTAATAACAAAGATTCATAATTAAGATCTGACATTTTATGGATTTCGTATATATATTTCTATTTGTTACACTATTTCTGTTATGTAAGCCCACTTAGCTCAGAGGTTAGAGCATCGCATTTGTAATGCGACGGTCATCGGTTCAAATCCGATAGTCGGCTTTTTTCTCTGTCGATGTTCCAAGAAGAAGAATCTCTCTTTTTCCCAAATTAAATGGAGAATCCGGAGTCTATTATATCGTTATACTTTACAATTTTGCTAGATACAAAACATTAAAATAAATAATATATATACAAAAAGTCCAGATGTTGATGAAATTACATTTTTTGTGGTACTGTGGTACTTTAGTAGATTTTACTCTGTTTATCCTTTAGTTTAATTCAGTTTTAATTTCGAAGTATTCTGTAGTGTAAATACAATGAAATTTATTGTGTAAAAAGAAATTTCAATAAAATAAAAAAGGAGTCTTCATGTCCCGTTATAGAGGACCTCGTTTAAAAAAAATACGCCGTCTGGGAGCTTTACCAGGACTCACTAGAAAAACACCTAAATCCGGAAGTAATCTGAAAAAAAAATTCCATTCTGGGAAAAAAGAACAATATCGTATTCGTCTTGAAGAAAAACAGAAATTGCGTTTTCATTATGGTCTGACAGAACGACAATTACTTAGATATGTACATATGGCCGGAAAAGCAAAAAGGTCAACAGGTCAGGTTTTATTACAATTACTCGAAATGCGTTTGGATAATATAGTTTTTCGATTGGGTATGGCTTCAACCATTCCTGGATCCCGGCAATTAGTTAACCATAGACATATTTTAGTTAATGGTCGTATAGTTGATATACCAAGTTTTCGTTGCAAACCCCGAGATATTATTAGTACGAAGGATAACCAAAGATCAAAACGTCTCGTTCAAAATTCTATTGCTTCATCTGATCAGGGCAAATTGCCAAAGCATTTGACGGTTGACACATTGGAATATAAAGGACTAGTACAAAAAATCCTAGATAGGAAATGGGTCGGTCTTAAAATAAATGAGTTATTAGTTGTAGAATATTACTCTCGTCAGACTTGAACTTAACGAAAAAAGGAAAGGTTCATAAAAATTTTTTCCCCTTTCCCGAACTAAATCGACCTAAGGCTCTTAATTCGTATTTTATCATTCACCTAGCAGAAATGGATTAACCTTAGAATCTTTTTTTATTTTTTGTTATTTACTCTATGTGTAGTTTACATACCGCAGTAATTTGCTATAGAGAATTTCTCTTAAATAAAGGTATTATTGCTGCAATAAATTGTTATTTGATTTGATACATTATGATCGGTAACGTTGATGAATTAAGAGAAACGGAAAGAGAGGGATTCGAACCCTCGGTAAACAAAAGTCTACATAGCAGTTCCAATGCTACGCCTTGAACCGCTCGGCCATCTCTCCTACATAACTTATTATGGAAAGTAAACGGAGTGAATAGCGAGTTTTCGTATTCCTGAAGTAGAGGTTACAGCTACGACCGCCCGGGGATTCCATGGCTCTATTGGAAAAATCCCCTTTCATCTAAGTGGAAGGATCCTGGATTTTTTTAGTAAGAATTACGTTCCCAAAAAATTTTTCTTTGGGGAAAACCCAAAGAAAAAGAGAATGGAAGAATTCTTCTTATTCCATAAGAAAATAAAGGAACCCCTGAATTCTATTTGCATAAGGTAGGTTACGCTGTACAATCTAAATATAAAAAGGGGTACCCGATAATTAATGACTTTGAAAACGCAAAATAGCTGATGAGAGAAGTTGTTGTTGAGAAATAGGAAAGTGGAATTTTATCCAATCTTAGTCAAATATTTCATATCTCTTCTTGTCCAAAGAGAAGGAAAAGGAGACTATTTTAGTTGAGTGGAAAATCCATACCTCTCTTATCCATTTAGAGCTTATGGATCCATTTATACGAATCGAATGTTTTGTTTTTATGTTATTTTGTGATAGAATGAAAAGAATTCTATATGGAATGGATTGGGAATTATGCCTAGATCCCGTATAAATGGAAATTTCATTGATAAGACCTCCTCGATTGTAGCCAATATTTTATTGCAAATAATTCCGACAACCTCAGGGGAAAGACAGGCATTTACTTATTATAGAGATGGTGCGATTTGAGTTTTTTTTTTAGCCCCCTACATCTCAGTCTTACGAGAAAGAGAGGGGTTTCACATAGAGAGAACAAAATTATAAAGGAAACCCACGCTTGGGGAAGGTGAGGTGAACTAACAATTCCTTCTGTCGTGTATCCTCGATTGATGTAGCTTCAGATGCTTCAATTGTAGATTTGAGTATTTAGCGAAAGGTTACACCTACAGGATAGGTTCCATATTAAAATTAAAGGCCAATCCTACTCTACTAGTACCAATAGGCAGCATAGGGGAGAAAAGCACTACACCTCGAAATAGGAATCAACAAGATAAAAACTTTGTTAGAAATTAGCCCTTTCCTGTGATCGGTATCAGGGTTGGGAAGAATGGTTGGGATAACAAACAACCATCAGGTTTGTACTTTGGATACCCTTATAACCATCAAAGATCGTTGAAGTAGCTAATTCCTATAAATAGGAGGCGTTGAGAACAAAGAAATTCTTGGAGCTATCGTTTTCCTCTAGCATTAATAGAATTCATTGGTGTTAAGAAAAACCTCTTGAGGGAAGGTTGGCTAGAGATTTCTTGGAAAAATACCAGCCCCTTTCGGTCCATAATGAGATGGGACTAATTCGATTTTAATTCTATAGATTTTTCGCTTAGTACTAAAGTACTATAGTACTGAAGGGAGGAGCCGTATGAAGCTAAGGTTTCACGTACGGTTTTGAAACGGAGATTTTTTGAATAGAATGAACGACCGTAACGGATGTTGGCTCAATCCGAAGGAAATTATGCGGAAGCTTTGCAGAATTATTATGAAGCTACGCGACTAGAAATTGATCCCTATGATCGAAGTTATATACTATATAACATAGGCCTTATACATACAAGCAATGGAGAGCATACAAAGGCTTTGGAATATTATTTCCGGGCGCTAGAACGAAACCCCTTCTTACCACAAGCTTTTAATAATATGGCCGTGATCTGTCATTACGTGCGACTATCTCCACTATAGAAAGAGGAAAAAAAGGATGAAATTTTCTAGTATTTACTAGAAAAAGGGCTTTCTACATGGGGATCGTCAAAACAACGATTTTGCCTTATCAGCTGTAGGAAGGAAGGACACTTCATGAGAATAAAAATAGGAAGTAAAGTATAGAGCCTATACTACTACTCTATGGATAAAGTCTCAAATTGATAGAGAAAGCACCGTAAAGATCAATTAGTGAGCGACTGGGTCGATACAACTAAAAAAACTGCTTAATTATACCATGATATAGGGCACAATTTAGGAATCCGCTTATGTAATAGAACCGGATCCACTAAGGGATTAAGCAGCGGTGTAGTATCAGATCCCAAAGATAGTAAGTTCCTTTTTCTTTCTTATGGGAAAAAGTCTTTTTCAAGGATTCTATAGAAATTTCATATATGAAAGAAATGAAACCGAGATAGTTACCTTTCAGAAAATTTGAACGAAGGATATAGGTCTATCTATGCTTCATTCTTCTGAAGGTGGGAGAAAAGATCAAACTGATTATGGATCAAAATTAGGGTTTGAAACTTAGGTAATTAACTTCTTCTGCTTAACCCAAGAAGAAATTGGATCTATTTTTGAGAAATCGAATTCAGTTAAGATAGGGGAAATAAAGATAAAGATAGCAATTTCTGAGCCGTATGAGGTAGGAAACTCTCAAGTACGGTTCTAGGGGAAGGAAATGCCTATTCCGACCGAGGAGAACAGGCCATTCTACAGGGTGATTCGGAAATTGCGGAAGCTTGGTTTGATCAAGCTGCTGAGTATTGGAAACAAGCTATAGCGCTTACTCCGGGAAATTATATTGAAGCACAGAACTGGTTGAAGATTACGAAACGCTTTGAATTTGAATAAGGCCACTCCACTTTTTCATGAAATGGGTGGTTTGGTTGTTGATCCATTAATCAAATAATTTAGGTGGGAAGATTGAATCAAGAATTTCATTATATCCCTTTCTTCTACCTTCGATTTTATATAAAATTTCATAAGGATAAACAATAGGGATGGGCTCTAGAACATAAGAGAATAAAGCAAATAAAAGGCAGCAATCTAAACATTCCTACCTAATATATCAGGGCGGTCTTATTAATAATTCTAATGAGCTATCTTGTAATTTTGAATCGAATAAAAAATATATATTATGTTCACTCAAGGAAAGTAGATATAGATAGGAACTTATACTCTCAAAAAAAAGAAACTAGCTTCTTAAATAAAAAAAGATTTTTTTATTACGTCGGGAAATAATTTTCCCAGATAACTGGTGTCCGTTAGGCACCTAATCCTTATGTCATAATAGATCCGAACACTTGCCTCGGATAGGCTTCAATATATAATTGCTCCAGTGAATAACTAAAAAAAAAAAAAGAAGGACGGTAGATAGTAAAGAAAAGAACTAACCATAATATCTATCTTTCAAAGATTCACTAAAAAGACAGTTGGCGGGTCTCTTTGTATGTCTTGTCCGGAAAGAGGAGGACTTAATGATTATTCGTTCGCCGGAACCAGAAGTTAAAATTGTTGTGGATAGGGATCCTGTAAAAACATCTTTTGAGGAATGGGCCAGACCCGGGCATTTCTCAAAAACAATAGCTAAGGGCCCTGATACTACCACTTGGATCTGGAACCTACATGCTGATGCTCACGATTTCGATAGCCATACTAGTGATTTGGAGGAGATCTCTCGAAAAATCTTTAGTGCTCATTTTGGCCAACTCTCCATTATCTTTCTTTGGTTGAGTGGCATGTACTTCCACGGTGCCCGTTTTTCCAATTATGAAGCATGGCTAAGCGATCCTACTCACATTGGACCCAGTGCTCAGGTAGTTTGGCCAATAGTAGGGCAAGAAATTTTGAATGGTGATGTAGGTGGGGGTTTCCGAGGAATCCAAATAACCTCCGGGTTTTTTCAGATTTGGCGAGCATCTGGAATAACTAGTGAATTACAACTATATTGTACCGCAATCGGTGCATTGATTTTTGCATCGTTAATGCTTTTTGCTGGTTGGTTCCATTATCACAAAGCCGCTCCCAAATTGGCCTGGTTCCAAGATGTGGAATCCATGTTGAATCACCACTTAGCGGGGTTATTAGGACTTGGGTCTCTTTCTTGGGCTGGACATCAAATCCATGTATCTTTACCCATTAACCAATTTCTAGACGCTGGGGTTGATCCTAAGGAGATACCACTTCCTCATGAATTTATCTTGAATCGCGACCTTTTGGCTCAACTTTATCCTAGTTTTGCCGAAGGGGCAACCCCTTTTTTCACCTTGAATTGGTCCAAATACGCAGAATTTCTTAGTTTCCGCGGAGGATTAGATCCAATAACCGGAGGCCTATGGTTGAGCGATATTGCGCACCATCATTTAGCTATTGCTATTCTTTTCCTGATTGCGGGTCATATGTATAGGACCAACTGGGGTATTGGTCATGGACTTAAAGATATTTTGGAGGCTCATAAGGGTCCATTTACAGGACAAGGCCATAAGGGTCTCTATGAAATCCTAACAACTTCATGGCATGCTCAATTATCTCTTAACCTCGCTATGTTAGGCTCTACAACTATTGTTGTAGCTCATCATATGTACTCTATGCCCCCCTATCCATACCTAGCTACTGACTATGGTACACAACTTTCCTTGTTCACACACCACATGTGGATTGGCGGATTTCTAATAGTTGGTGCTGCTGCACATGCAGCCATTTTTATGGTAAGAGACTATGACCCAACTACTCGGTACAACGATCTAGTAGATCGCGTCCTTAGACATCGCGATGCAATCATATCCCACCTTAACTGGGTATGTATATTTCTAGGTTTTCACAGTTTTGGCTTGTACATTCATAATGATACCATGAGTGCTTTAGGCCGTCCCCAAGATATGTTTTCGGATACCGCCATACAATTACAACCCATCTTGGCTCAATGGGTACAAAATATCCATGCTGACGCACCTGGCGTAACAGCTCCTGGTGCAACAACAAGTACCAGCTTAACGTGGGGAGGTGGCGAGTTAGTAGCTGTAGGCGGCAAAGTCGCTTTGCTACCTATTCCATTAGGAACCGCAGATTTTTTAGTCCACCATATTCACGCATTTACCATCCATGTGACTGTATTAATACTTTTAAAAGGTGTTTTATTTGCTCGCAGTTCCCGTTTGATACCTGATAAAGCAAATCTTGGTTTTCGC